ACAAATGCGCTACCAAGCTGCGCTACATCCCTTTCAATTGTTGTACAGTGTCATTGTAGAGAATCCATGTCTTGTTTTCCACCTCGTTATTTCCTCTATCTATAGAGGATTTCTCTTGCCATTTCTTCTTTTTTTGGTCTCATATAAATTATGAATATAATAAAAGAATTCTATACATATGATGAAACCAAACGTATAAAAGAATGAATATTGATCGGTAATATTCAATAAGAGAAGAAAGTGTCATCTTTTTCTGTTTTAGGGATGGGTGGATTTCATCGACCAGATCACTGTACATATACATTTGAAGTTAGGGATTCCCGTACAAATACAAGTGATCTTTAACTACATATGCGTCTGATCCTATATGTATTCCAATAAAGAAGGAGGATTTTCAATGCGAGATATAAAAACATATCTCTCCGTCGCACCAGTGCTAACCACTCTATGGTTTGGTTCTTTAGCGGGTCTATTGATAGAGATAAATCGTTTATTCCCGGATGCGTTGGTATTCCCCTTTTTTCATTTTAGTTACTGACATGGGAATGGGTGAATGAAGAAGATTAGAGATAGAATAAACTCTCTGTGACCAATTCCCCTCTTTTTCAGTTGTTTAGGATAGGAAGGGAAGAGAAAGAATAAAAAAAGTGGATTGAACTTCAGCGAAACTCATGTTCAGGATAGAATTAATAGAGGTAGAACAGAAATATAAATCAATAGAAGTGTGGGTCGAGGGTAGACTCTTCGAGATCCTACAGGATAGTAAATGAAATACTGGGATTAGGAATAATTAATAGTTAGAAATTATTGTATTACTTATTTTTTATTTTATTACTTTATTGATGAATGCAACAAAATCTTTCATAAGTGGATGTTGGGTTAGCAACTTATCTTCGATTTATTTCTCGTTCCTTTCTTCTTCTTTGGTTCGGATCGAAAATAGAAAAATTGAGTAAGGTCAAAGGAGGTTCATGGCCAAGGGTAAAGATGTCAGAGGGATAGTTATTTTGCAATGTACCAATTGTGTCCGAAATGATTTCAAGAAAGAATCGCGGGGCACTTCCAGATATATTACTCAAAAGAATCGACATAATACACCGAGTCGATTGGAATTGAGAAAATTCTGTCCTTATTGTTACAAGCATACGATTCATGGGGAGATAAAGAACTAGATCGAACGGAACGCGTGTACCACCCTTCCATTCCAACGAACAGGAACAAATGAAATTATTTTCTATTCTATAAATAAACAAATCAAGAATAAACAAATCAAATCCTATTTCGGTCGAATGCGAAATGCATGAATAAATAGGCGTTTAGAGATAAGGAATAAACCATATGGATAAATCCAACAAGCGATTCTTTCGTAAATCCAAGCGATTCTTTCATAAAACCAAGCAAGGTTTTGGTAAATCCAAGCGAGGTTTTCGTAGGCGTTTTACCCCAATTAGACCGGGGGATCAAATTGATTATAGAAACATGAGTTTAATTGGTCAATTTATTAGTTACCAGGGAAAAATATTATCTAGACGAATGACTAAATTGACCTTGAAACAACAACGATTAATGTCTGTTTCTGTAAAACAAGCCCGTGTTTTATCTTCATTACCTTTTCTTTATAATGAAAAGGTACTTAAGAAAATCAAGTCGATAATCAGAAATAAATATGCTCGTAAAACCAGAAAGAAATATACTCCTGAGGGAGAAAAGAAATATCTTCCTCGAGGCGAAAATCAAAATACTCTTCAAAGTGAAAAGAAAAATGCTCCTAAGGTAGAAAAGAAATATCTTCCTGGGGGAAAAAAGAAATATCTTCCTAGTGGAGAAAAGAAAAATACTCGGAGAGGAGAAAAGAAATATCCTCCGGGGGGAGAAAAGAAAAATCCTCCCCGAAGCGAAAATAAATAGGCCTACTCCTTAATTGAATCAAAACAACTTGAATTGGAATTCAAAATCGGATTGATTGATATTTTATTCGAAAAGGCGAAGGGATTTAATTGTTGCAGCGTAATAGAATAAAAAAAGAAAAAGAGTGGGAGAAATTTTTTTTTTTTTTTTTTGAAACGTGTTCGTTCATTCCCACTACTTAATTTTTTTTTATTTTATCATATTCATTTCTACTCTACTTCCCGGAGTCATTCTCCGGGAACTCCGTTTAAATCATTCCGGTGAATTCCTTCCAATCTCCTTATTTGACGATCTCATTGGAGATCGTGTAAAGACAATTCGTATTTGATATAGCCATTTGTGCAAGTATTTTACGATTAAGAAGCACCTGTTTCTTGTACAGATCGTGTATTAATCGCCTATAACTATAGGATGCGCCATTTTCACGAGTTACTGCATTTATCCGAGTGATCCACAAACGACGAAAATCTCTCTTTCTCCTGCCTCTATCCCGATGAGTGGAAATCAAAGCTCTCATTTTCTGTTGAGTAGTTGATACAAATGAACGAGTTTTTTTTCGACGCCTCTGGGCTATATATCCTCGTATAACTCTGATCATTGAATAAAATAAAATGAAACTTTGATGAATAACTAATGGATTTCGTTTCTTTCAGCCATTCTTCCCTCCTCCTCCCCCCCTTTTTTCCTGTCTTATTAAAAACAAAACGGATTCTTCCGATGTATAAAATAAAAATTCCAATGGCTTTTGCTACTATGACCTTCCCAACCACGATTTTTATTTCTTCCAGGCATTTATTTTACCTCAGAATAAGAAATTGTACCGATATTTGGTACAAAATTAGGTAGAAAATAAATAATAAATAGGTATTAAATGGAAATGAATAAATAAATAGCGGCTTCCATCGTTTCTATGGTTACTTCTTAAACGGTGAGGTCCTCTCTATACACCGGAGCCTCTTCCCTCATTTAATCAATGTTATTTGTAACTTGTACAGTTCACATTCTTTGGCTCTACCCATGAATTATCCGGTAATAGGTCTTTTCACAATGAGATCTATTCATACAGTGACGGCATTTAATTAAGAGGGTTGGCTGGGTAGCTGACCCTCTTAGTCCGTTCTTGCAAGAGTATGAGCATAATCTTTCTGCTTTTGAAATACCATTTCCCCCGCTTAATGGATAACCATTCGCCGCCAATGGAGAATTGCTTTTCATCTCAAATCGAGGTGATTGGATTTGCACCAATGGAAACCATAAATTCTATACACAATAGAGGTATATGATAGATCTTTATTTTTCGATAGTGACTGAAGTTCTTACATTCTATCCAATTCATTGGTACTAGTTATTGTACTGATACTGGAAAAATCACCTCATTTGTTCTAGCTCGTGATCTGAACGAGTCGCACATACACCCTAGTACATGTTCCTCGACGCTGAGGACATCCTCGAAGCGCTGGGGATTTCGTGACATTTCTGATCGGCTGTCTTGTGTTTCTAATAAGTTGTTTAATAGTTGGCATGTTGAATCCTATACAGAATGGGCCGGTTTAGATCGATCCTAACCGTATCATTATGAATAATAATAAGTTCCATTTCCGATTTTACCGAGATGAGGAGATCAAATCACGATTCCTTGGATTTATGAATCTGAATATGGATCTAATTATGATTCCAACGATCATACCTATTATAGGTTTCTAATGAGATAACCTATGATAATAAGAGTAACGAAGGAAACCCAGATGCTGTTATTCGTGGTGTTCGCCTCCATTTTGTTTGTATAAAAGGAGGCGAACACCGTGGAAAAACAATAGGTAAAACAATTGTTTCGATTTATTTATATTTATTATTTATTAATATTAAATTAATATTAATTAATATTAATCTGTAAAATTAATGAATTCGAAATCCAAACCCATTAAGTCGTCCGCTGGGATTCCTATAAGATCAACAAGGCCATACTTTTGTGCTTCTTCTGCTGACAAAAAAACATCCCTTTCTATGTCTACGGCTATAACCCATAAAGGAATGCCCGTTCTTCGTGCATAAATTTTCATGACGTCGTCATATATTTGTATTAATTCGTTTATTTCTACAATAATTTCGCCTGAGTCGTCGTCGTCAAAAAAAGAACTAGCAGGTTGGTGGATCATAACCCTGAACATAATAAACGCTTCTTTTCTTCTATCTCGATTTTTGCATCACCATCATCGGATCGGGCAAAGTGAGGGGATAAAGAATAACAAAAAGAAAAAGGTCAAATTGAACAACCGTACGGGCATATTTTGTGCAGTGCATACGGCGGAATTTCTTTTTCCATTCCATCTTTTTCCATTCCATCGAAGAAAGAGACAAATAAAATAAAATCCATCAGACCCAGACCGTTGAATGACATTTACTATCCTTCCTTTTCTTTTGTTCTTTTGTTCTTTTGTATTGTAGGAGTTCAAAAAATACTATGATAGTTCCGTTGCTTCCTATCTTTATCTCGCCTGATACTCAACAATCCCAAAGTTTTTTTCTGGCCCAGGAAAAATGATCTTTTTTTTTTCACTTTCATACCCTTTCATAACATAAATATCAGGAAAAGACTTCCGATGTTGAAGCAAAAAGATTTGTGACGCTCGCCCGATGCATAAGATCAAATAAGAAAGACCTTTTGTTTGTTCCATACTACTATCTCAACCCATATCATGTTGAAAAAGTTTACTCATATCTAAATTGAAGTGCCATGCTATTATTACTTAATATTTTTATTTCTTTCATATTCTTTCATATTTTTTATATTCAAATTTCATAAGGCGAAGACATAATCTTCTCTTCTCCTTCTCTAAAATAACAAACTCATTGACGCCAAGCGTAAGGGAGTGCTATACGTTTGGTAATTTCTCCTCCGACCAGGAGAAAAGATCCCATTGAAGCAGCTAATCCCAGGCATATTGTAGACACCTCCGGTTGCACCCATTGCATCGTATCAAAAAGACCGAATCCCGGGATTATGTATCCGCCGGGAGAGTTTATAAACAAAAAAATATTCCTGGTCTCATTCTCTATGCCGAGATAGATCATGATAGCAGCAAGTTGATTGCAGATATCATCATCAACATCTTGTCCTAAAAAAAGGAATCTTTCCCGATAAAGTCGGTTGATTGGGGCAAAATTTGGGAGCCGTACACGCACCTTTGAATACATACGGTTCAAAAAATCGAAATTGCGAAACAAAAAAAGAATCAATGTGTCGATTCTAGCCCTTTTCTTTTTTTGTAGCAGATTTTTCCTAACTAAGGGGCTTTTTTCTTCTATTTTTCAAGAAACATGAGTTTTAACCCTAGAATTCATTGAACTTATCGAACTAACCTCTCATTGATGTATTGTTTCATCGAGATCCAAATCACAATGTAATTTTCTTGTTCCTGAATTGAACAGGCCTCTTCCACTTTTTTAGGTTTATGCTCTACTCCGGGTAAAGATCCGCCCAAATTCTATTTGCACATATAGGACAAAGAATCTTAGTACCACTTTTTTTTTCAAGTCGTTTCATGCCTTCCGCACAATATTTGATGTATTCATCATATTACTCCACTGTTTGGCAGTATGAGCTCGCTCATATGGTATAAGAGAATCATTTACGATACGAGTGGTAATCATACATAGATGACATGACCTATTTGGTATTTTCGGAACGGAGCCTGTCGACTTGATTTTATTTTATTGGTCCGGGCCAACCATAAATTCTTCTAATGGATACCCCCGATAAATAAAAATTGACTTAATTGTACTTCACGCTACGAATTTTTGAGGATTCAATCAATCTTTCTGGGGCGAAGGGGGATATCTCGGTCGGGGGAGAGAAGGGGGAAATACCATACGACTCAAAATGTCTGACAAGTCGCACTATATGTCAATCCAAGTTGGATCCTCATCGCCCGGAATACGAAACGGTACTCTTGGAAGGCCAATGGGCATAAAATGAAATAAATGAAAGAAAAGGCAGTTAACCGCCGGAATGGCTTTGATGTGCAAACGTGTTTATTGTATTCATAATATTGGTGCCATTTATCGGATTTTATCCATAGATTGGAAGGTTTATAGGGGAAGAGGGAATGAATAAAGAAAAATTCTGACGAATGGATCGTTTGAATGATGAACAAGTATCTATGCATTCGATCACAAAAAACGAGACCAACCCCCATTGCGTATTGGTACTTATTGGGTATAGAATAGATCTGCTTTTCTTTGTTCCTACGAACAGAATTGTTCAATTATTATCAACAGAACAGAATAAAAATTCGCCCTTGCTTCGGGATAATCCACTAAAAAGCGAGTTCCATAGCTTCTATTCTTCCTTATTTCTTTTGTAATGCAATAAAGCTACATAGTGTCTATTTTTTCTTTGAAAAAGGGGTATTTCCATGGGTTTGCCTTGGTATCGTGTTCATACCGTCGTATTGAATGATCCCGGTCGGTTGCTTTCTGTCCATATAATGCATACAGCTCTAGTTTCTGGTTGGGCCGGTTCGATGGCTCTATACGAATTAGCTGTTTTTGATCCCTCTGACCCCGTTCTTGATCCAATGTGGAGACAAGGTATGTTCGTTATCCCCTTCATGACTCGTTTAGGAATAAACAATTCATGGGGCGGTTGGAGTATTACAGGAGGAACGATAACGAATCCGGGTATTTGGAGTTACGAAGGTGTGGCCGGGGCACATATTGTGTTTTCTGGCTTGTGCTTCTTAGCAGCTATCTGGCATTGGGTGTATTGGGACCTAGAAATATTTTGTGATGAACGTACGGGAAAACCCTCTTTGGATTTGCCCAAGATCTTTGGAATTCATTTATTTCTCTCAGGGGTGGCTTGCTTTGGGTTTGGCGCATTTCATGTAACAGGCTTGTATGGTCCTGGAATATGGGTGTCCGATCCTTATGGCCTAACCGGAAAAGTACAATCCGTAAATCCAGCGTGGGGCGCGGAAGGTTTTGATCCTTTTGTTCCGGGAGGAATAGCCTCTCATCATATTGCAGCGGGGACATTGGGCATATTAGCGGGTCTATTCCATCTTAGTGTCCGCCCTCCCCAACGTCTATACAAAGGATTACGCATGGGAAATATTGAAACTGTACTTTCCAGCAGTATCGCTGCTGTCTTTTTTGCAGCTTTCGTTGTTGCAGGAACTATGTGGTATGGTTCAGCAACTACCCCCGTCGAATTATTTGGTCCCACTCGTTATCAGTGGGATCAGGGATACTTCCAGCAAGAAATATATCGAAGGGTTGGCGCCGGGCTAGCCGAAAATCTGAGTTTGTCGGAAGCTTGGTCTAAAATTCCCGAAAAATTAGCTTTTTATGATTACATTGGTAATAATCCGGCGAAAGGGGGATTATTCAGAGCGGGCTCAATGGACAACGGGGATGGAATAGCTGTTGGATGGTTAGGACACCCCATCTTTAGAGATAAAGAAGGACATGAGCTTTTTGTACGTCGTATGCCTACTTTTTTTGAAACATTTCCAGTAGTTTTGGTAGACGGAGACGGAATTGTAAGAGCCGATGTGCCTTTTAGAAGGGCAGAATCGAAGTATAGTGTTG